CTTCAGATAAACTTTGATTTTCGGCTAGCCCAGCACTAACTCTTCGATATATTTCTTGTTGGAAGTATCCTTGATCCCATTGATAACGAGTGGGACCAAATAATTCAATCGGGGTAGTTGCCGAGCCATACCACATAGTTCCAGCAACTACAAAAGCTGCAAAAAAGACAGCAGCGATACTACTGGAAAGGACGGTTTCAATATTTCCCATACGTAATCCTTTGTATAGACGTTGGGGCGGACGGACACTAAGATGGAATAGACCCGCCAATATGCCCAAGGTTCCTGCTGCAATATGATGAGAGGCTATTCCTCCCGGAACAAAAGGATCAAAACCTTCCACACCCCATGCTGGATTTACAGCTTGTACTCTTCCCGTTAGTCCATAAGGATCGGATACCCATATTCCAGGACCATACAATCCTGTTACATGAAATGCGCCAAAACCAAAGCACGCCACTCCTGAGAGAAATAAATGAATTCCAAAGATCTTGGGCAAATCCAAAGAGGGTTTTCCTGTACGTTCATCACAAAATATTTCTAGATCCCAATACACCCAATGCCAGATAGCTGCCAAAAAGCACAAGCCAGAAAACACAATATGTGCACCAGCCACACCTTCATAACTCCAAATACCCGGATTCGTTATAGTCCCCCCCGTAATACTCCAACCACCCCATGAATTGATTATCCCTAAACGAGTCATGAAGGGTATAACGAACATACCCTGTCTCCACATTGGATCAAGAACAGGGTCAGAGGGATCAAAAACAGCTAATTCATATAGAGCCATCGAACCGGCCCAACCAGCAACCAGAGCTGTATGCATTATATGGACAGAAATCAAACGGCCGGGATCATTCAATACGACCGTATGAACACGATACCAAGGCAAACCCATGGAAATACCCCTTATATCAATCAAAAATAGACTCTATGTAACTTTATTGCACTTTAAAAAAACTATAGTATGGTCCTTACTTTTTTAGTGGATTATCTTGGGGAAAGGATTAATATTTGTTCTATATCTTTTAGTAAGAATGTCTTTGAATAATAATAGAATAATTTTGTTCGTAGGAACAAAAAGAAGCAGATTTATTCTACACCCGATAAGTACCAATACGCAATGGTAGGGCGTTGATAGCATTTTATATGAGTAACTGCATATATATTTGTTCATCATCCAAAGGCCCCACTTGTAAGAATTTTCCTTTATTGATTCTGTCTTCCTTTTTTATGAACTTCTTCAATCTATGGATAAAATATGATAAAAGACAAAATATTATTAAGACAATAAACCTATTTTTACGCTTTCACATCAAAGTGAGATATAATACTTAATTTTTCTTTCATTTAATGCCTATTGGTGTTCCAAAAGTACCTTTTCGAAGTCCTGGAGACGAAGATGCATCGTGGGTTGACGTATAGTGCGACTTGTCAGATATATTGGGTCATATGGTATTTCCCCGTTCTCTTTCCCGATCGAGATATCCTCCCTTTCGCCCAACAAAGATTGATTGAATTATCCAAAATTTGGAGCGTGAAATGCAATTAAGTACGATTAAATTAATTTTTTAAGGGGGTAGACAGATTAATATTAGCAATTAGAATAATTTATGGTTGGCTTGGTTCAAACAATAAAATGAATTATCCAGGCTCCGTTTAGAAAAAAACCAATAGGTAATATATCTATGATTTCTACTTAATATCATATTCTATTTATATTATAGAATATTCGATTTATAATTTCTAATATAATAATATAATTAAAGTTATCTAAAACTGTTAATAAATCGAGTAATATGATGAATGCATTGAATATTTAATATTATATTTGGCGGGAGATATGAAATAAATTAAAAAAGAAAGAAGTCGTAGCAAAAAGACGTAGTATTGGGGCATTTGTCCTATATATGCAAATAAAAATCGGTCCGATCTTTACTCGGAGTAGAGCATAAACCTAAAAGAATTCAAAAAGACCATTCAGGAACAAGAAAATTACATCGTGATTTGGATTGGATTCCGATGAAACAATACATCAATGAGAAGTTAATCCGATAAGTTTATTTTTATTTATTTCTATTTATATATAGAAATTCTATTTACTATATTATATAATTATATATAAAAAGACCAAAACTCATATTTTTTTTTTTATGAAAGAAAAAGCCCCTTTGTTACAAGTTATACAGAGCTTGCGATGACAAAAGAAAAAAAACAAGAATCTACACATTGATTCTTGTTTTTTTCGCGATTTGTGTTGAACTGTATGCATCAAAAGATGCATGTACGGTTCCGAAGGGATACAATTTTATCTCAATCAACCGACTTTATCGAGAAAGATTACTTTTTTTAGGCCAAGAGGTTGATAGCGAGATCTCGAATCAACTTATTGGTCTTATGGTATATCTCAGTATAGAGGATGATACCAAGGATCTCTATTTGTTTATAAACTCTCCCGGCGGATGGGTAATACCTGGATTAGGTATTTATGATACTATGCAATTTGTGCAACCAGACGTACAAACAATATGCATGGGATTAGCCGCTTCAATGGGATCTTTTATTCTGGTCGGAGGAGAAATTACCAAACGTCTAGCATTCCCTCACGCTTGGCGCCAATGAGTTTTTTATTTGATTTGAGAGAAAAAAGAAGACTATGCCTTCGCGATATATGAAATATAAATATTAAGTAATAATAGCATGGCACTTCGAATTCGATACGAGAATCTTTTTTTTTTTTCAAAATCGTTCCATTCCATTATGTATCGAAAGAGTAGTATGAGATAAAAGGTCTTTACCATTTTATCTGATATATCAGGAGACCCATTTCAGCGTCACAAACTTTTTTGTTTTTACACCGAAAAACTCTTAACAATAATATATATATTATTTTTATGAAAGAATACAAAAAAAAAATCTCTTTTTTTTTTTCAAATATAAAAAAAATTAAGTAAAAAAAAAAGAAACTTTGGGATTGCTAAATAACAGACGAAATTAATATATATATAAAGCAACGGAACCATCATAGTATATTTTTAACTATTCCAAAAGAAAGGGTGGTTGTTGGATCATTCACCTATGTGAATATGATAGACCCTATAATCTCTTTTCTATTTATTCGATGTAAGGTAGTTTATAGGTATAAAGGTAGTTTATAGGTATAAAAGTGAATTCCATTGTAGAGCCGTATGCAATGTGCAAAAGATGCCTGTACGGTTGTTCAATTCTATCTTTCTTTTTTCTTAATTTTCTTATTTTTCGCCTTTCATCATGCGAGATAGAATAATTATTTATTATGTTATATCATCAGGGTAATGATCCATCAACCTGCTAGTTCTTTTTATGAGGCACAGACGGGAGAATTTATCCTGGAAGCGGAAGAACTACTGAAGCTTCGCGAAACCATCACAAGGGTTTATGCACAAAGAACGGGCAAATCCTTATGGGTTATTTCCGAAGACATGGAAAGAGATGTTTTTATGTCAGCAACAGAAGCCCAAGCTCACGGACTTGTTGATCTTATAGCGGTTGAATAAAAAATAAGAGGAATTTCGCGCAAATATACAATTTGAGATTTTATCTTCTTACCAGATTTAATACAATAGTCTATGAATCCATTAATATAAAAATGATTCATACTTATCCGGTTAGGATCGATCTAAACCAGCCCATTATGTATATGATTCAACATGCCAACTATTAAACAACTTATTAGAAACACAAGACAGCCAATCAAAAATGTCACGAAATCCCCCGCTCTTCGGGGATGTCCTCAGCGACGAGGAACATGTACTAGGGTGTATGTGCGACTCGTTCAGATCATGGACTAGGCCAAAAACAATGGATCCGGTATAAATGATCAGTACCAATGAATAGGATAGAATGAAGACCACCATTTACTATACGATACGAAAAATTAAATATAGATAAAAATCTAAAAAAGATCTATCATACCTTCTATTGTATTGTGGTATCAAATTAATTTATGGTTGCCATTGGTACAAATCCAATCACTTACACTTTTAATTTTTAATTTAAGATGAGAAAGAATTCCCCATTGATAGCAAATGGTATTCATTAAGCAGGGAAATCCTATTTTATTTAAAAGCAGAATTAAAAGCAGAAAGATTATGCCCTTACCCTTTACCCTTCACTTTTGCAAGAACGGACTAACAGGGTCAGCTACTCAGCTAATCTTCATAATTAAATACCGTTACTGTATAAGTGGTCTCGTTGTGAAAGACCTATTACTGGATAATTATGGGTAGAGCCAAAGAGTGTGAACTGTACAAGTTAACAATAGCATTAATTAAATGAGGCTCCGGTGTATAGAGAGGACCTCACCGTTTAAGAAGTAACCATAGAAACGATGGAACCCACTATACCTATATTCTATTTACTACTTTTTTATTTACTATGTTTTTTTGATACCTAGTATCAATACAATTTCTTATTTTGAGGCGAGAAGCCTAGAAAAAAAGAAAAAATCGTGGTCGGGAAGGTTAGAGTAGCAAAAGCCATTGGAATTCTTATTTTATACATTGGAAGAATCCGTTTTGTTATTAATAGACTAGGAAAGGAAATAACTGAAAGAAAAGAAATCAATTAGTTATTCATCAAAGTTTCATTTATTCAATGACTAGAATTAAACGAGGATATATAGCTCGAAGACGTCGAACCAAAATTCGTTTATTTGCATCAAGCTTTCGAGGGGCTCGTTCAAGACTTACTCGAACTATTACTCAACAGAAAATAAGAGCTTTGGTTTCGGCTCATCAGGATAGAGGTAGGCAGAAGAGAGATTTTCGTCGTTTGTGGATCACTCGAATAAACGCAGTAATTCGAGCCAATAAACTATACTATAGTTATAGTAAATTAATACACCATCTGTACAAGAGGCAGTTGCTTCTTAATCGTAAAATACTTGCACAAATAGCTATATTAAATAGGAATTGTCTTTATATGATTTCCAATGAGATCTTAAAATAAGATTAAGGAGATTGAAAGAAATCAAATCCAGTGAAATGTTTTAAATGGAGTTCCCTGGCAAATGAACTTGGGAAAGTAGAGTAGAAATTAGTATGATAAAATAGGATATAATATGATAAAGTCATCGCAATGAACAAACACGTTCAATCAAAAAAGGATTTATTCTTCTTCCCCAATTCCTTTTTTTCTTACGACACAACAATAAAATTGGAATTTTCAGATTTTTTGAACAAACTGTCAATTTGCATTTGAATTCGGATTGGAATTTTATTTTGATTCAATTGAAGAAGAGCAAGCTTATTTATTTTTAATTCTAAGACCAGTAGTTCTAGGAGTCGACTCGCTTCTTTCCAACTCTTTCTCATTATTAAGAAAGGGTAACAAAGATAAAATACGAGCTTGTTTTATAGCAATAGTAATTAATCGTTGTTGTTTTAAGGTCAATCTATTCACCCGTCTAGATAATATCTTTCCTTGTTCACTAATAAATCGACTAATTAAACTCATGTTTCTATAATCAATTCGATCCCCCGATTGTATCGGGGGCAAACGCCTACGAAAAGATCGCTTAGATTTAAGAAAGAGTCGCTTGGATTTATCCATGTTTTTTTTATTCCTTGTCTCGAAAATCCTAATGCTATTTTGATCGAATCAAAAATGATTTCGAATTTAAAAATAGAATTTGCTTTGTTTTGTTTATATTTAAATAAATATATGATCTGTTATATATAATATGTCGTTTTTCGTCTTCCTTGGAATGGAAGGCGGACACGCAAGCGATCGATTCGATCTATTTCTTTATCTCCCCGTGAATCGTATGTTTGTAACAAGAGGGACAGAATTTTCTCAATTCCAATCGACTAGGCGTATTATGTCGATTTTTTTGAGTAATATATCGGGAAATGCCCATTGATTCCTTATTAACACGGTTTCGAACACAACTGGTACATTCCAAAATAATCGTTATTCGGGCATCTTTACTCTTGGCCATGAACCTCCTTTGGATTTTTGATTGACTCAACTCTTCTATCTTTCTATTTTCCGATCCGAAGCGAAGAAGAAGAAAGGAAGGAAAAAAATAGAAGTTGCTAACTTGAAATACAATTATGAAAGATTTCGTTGCAATCTATCAATATAGTAATAATAAGTAATATAATGATTTCTAACTATATATTTATAATTTATAATCGCTGTACAGTATTTAAATTTTCTTTTTCATTGAATTTTCTTGTATGATATTGTTGCCATGCCACAACTATTCCATTTTCTTTCTCACTCTATTATTAATTAATTTAATTTTGGACCTGGAAACCCGAGTTCTTAGTTTAACTAGGGTGAACCCGCTTTTATTCTTTTTATTTTCGAATTTATTTTAATTATAAAAAAAAAGAAGAAAAGAAGAGTAAGGGGGGATTAGTCACAGATATTTGATTGTATCTCTAATTTTCTTCACCCCTTCCTATCTCAATTACTATAATGAAAAAAAAGGGAATATCAACGCATCTGGAAATAAACGATTGATCTCTATCAATAAACCTGCTAAAGACCCAAACCATAGAGTACTTACTACCGGGGCCACGGAAAGGTATGTTTTTAGATTTCGCATTTAAAATCCTCCTTCTTTGTTATTTATTATTGTAATTTTATTACAATTTGTAATACATAATGCTATTACATATATGACCAGATGTGTATATGTAGTTAATGACTGACACTTGGATTTGTACGCAGAATCCCTAATGCAAATTAAAATGTATAACTTGAAATGTACAACGATTCAGTACAGTAGATATTCCTTTTCTTAAAAGAAAAAAGAAATACGTCCCTTTCTGTCTGAGAATTCCCGAAAAATATTCATTTTTTTACGGCGAGTTTCATATTTCTTTAGTACGTATATAATATAAGTCTATTATTATATGTTATATGATATGAGATTAAAAAAGAATAAGAAATGACAAGATAATTGGGTATAGCACTGAAAGAAATAAAGATGTGGAAAACAAGACAGGGATTCTCTACAATACTACTGTAGGCCAATTCAAAGGGATGTAGCGCAGCTCGGTAGCGCGTTTGTTTTGGGTACAAAATGTCACGGGTTCAAATCCTGTCATCCCTACCTATTACTTATCTTATGAACAGTAACGAGGGGTCATTGAGATTGATTAAAATTGGCTATACAAAATCAATCTTTAATTTTCTTATTTACGATAGTATATATATCCAAGACGAGTTAGGTCACAAAATATTTTTGTGATAATAAAGCGCTCTTAGTTCAGTTCGGTAGAACGTGGGTCTCCAAAACCCGATGTCGTAGGTTCAAATCCTACAGAGCGTGATTAGATTCTTGTTATTTGTTAGGTCGAAAATAAGACTGAAATAATTGAACAGCAATCTGAATTTGACCTCCTGTAGATTAAAGAAAGTAGGAGGTCAATCAAAAAAAAAGGAGATATTAATTACTCAAAGGTCCAATTGATCACCACGTCTATATTGTAAATATGCAGTTAC